TGATTCATAGGGTCTCAACAAGAGAATTCCTATCAAAAAAAAAGATAGGGAAGAGAAGATTCAAGAGGTCTGTCACGATTAACATAAAAAAAGATGTATGAGCCAACTTGAGATTTTATTTCTTGGCATTATAATCACAAAGAAGAGATTCCGGATTTTTCTTACTTCGTATCTTTGGGTCAAATCGAGTCAAGCGGCTAAGTCACAAGAAGTTTGAAACTCTATATAAAATATTCCATATCCGTTGAAACTAGTATTTGTGGGTTTTGGCTTGAGCCGTACGAGATGAAATTCTCATATACGGCTCTCAGAGGGGGAGTCTTTCTTGGGTTACCTATCTCAATAAAGTATATGATTGGTTCGAGGAACGTCTCGAGATTCAAGCGATTGCAGATGATATAACTAGTAAATATGTTCCTCCTCATGTCAACATATTTTATTGTCTAGGGGGGATTACGCTTACCTGTTTTTTAGTACAAGTAGCTACGGGTTTTGCTATGACCTTTTACTATCGTCCAACTGTTACAGAGGCTTTTTCTTCTGTTCAATACATAATGACTGAGGCCAACTTTGGTTGGTTAATTCGATCAGTTCATCGATGGTCAGCAAGTATGATGGTTCTAACGATGATCTTACACGTATTTCGTGTGTATCTTACGGGTGGCTTTAAAAAACCCCGCGAATTAACTTGGGTTACCGGGGTGGTTCTGGCTGTATTGACCGCATCTTTTGGCGTAACTGGTTATTCTTTGCCTTGGGACCAAATTGGCTATTGGGCAGTAAAAATTGTAACAGGCGTGCCTGAAGCTATTCCTATAATAGGATCACCTTTGGTAGAATTATTACGTGGAAGTGCTAGTGTGGGCCAGTCCACTTTGACTCGTTTTTATAGTTTACATACTTTTGTATTACCTCTTCTTACTGCCGTATTTATGTTAATGCACTTTCCAATGATACGTAAGCAAGGTATTTCGGGTCCTTTATAGAAAAGGCAGATCATAGATATTTGTAATTTATCATATCGGGGAGGGACAAGAGTCTTTCATTGCTACAAATATGGATTGTTTAAAAATAAGGCATGTTATTTGGATACTTCTATTCAACTCTGAAATATTTTTTATTTGATACGAATAGAATAGTTGAAGTATATTTTCCTAAACAGAGGATGGATTATGGGAGTGTGTGACTTGAACTATTGATTGGCCCGTGCAGATATATGATTTTATCCGCCACGTTGGAATTCACAACCCAACGTGTCTCCGCATCCAACCATCACATCACGTCAATCCCTTTATATAGCATAGGATAATAGGATAGGCCGGTTCGCTTGAGGAGAATATTTTCTATGATCATACCCGAATCTTGTCATGCATGAAAAGGCTCCGTAAGATCCCTATAATAAGTGATGTGGAATGATCTAATGTTCTATTTATTCACTTTGTTTCATTTTTTTTTAGTAATATTTATTAGAATTAATTTGATAGTATAATTAGATATTGGATAGTAATCTTAGTAAGTTTTTATAGTATGTAGATGCATTCATTTCCTCTGCATCAACCCTGATCTATGATACTATCGGAGTTAAATAAGGGATCTAAGGAAGAACAAGGGCTAAGATTTTATTAGTAACAAGTAAAAATTTTGTATTTTTGTATGGAATACAATCAAGATATTGTGGGGATAAATACTAATCAAAAGACATGAGACAATCCAAAAAGCAATTGATCATGATCTAATTTGTAAGCCGACTTGGATATTGAGCATTTTCTTGTTGCCAGAACTTAATTCTTTGCAATGAATAATGAATCGTTGAAACTTGGGGAAATGTAATTTTATAAATATTTTCTTACATAGAATCATTCTACATTATCTATGTAGATATGTATGAAATATAGATCTTCTATGGACCTATTTATGTTCTATGAATCTATTTATGTGATTCTTTTGATTCTTGCTCGAGCCGGATGATAAAAAATTGTCATGTCCGGTTCCTTTGGGGGATGGATCCACAAGAATTCACCTATCCAAATAACAAAGAAACCTGATTTGAATGATCCTGTATTAAGAGCTAAATTGGCTAAAGGGATGGGACATAATTATTATGGAGAACCTGCATGGCCCAATGATCTTTTATATATTTTTCCAGTAGTAATTCTAGGCACTATTGCATGTAATGTGGGCTTAGCAGTTCTAGAGCCGTCAATGATCGGTGAACCGGCGGATCCGTTTGCAACTCCGTTGGAAATATTACCCGAATGGTACTTCTTTCCCGTATTTCAAATACTTCGCACAGTACCCAATAAGTTATTGGGTGTTCTTTTAATGGTTTCAGTACCAATAGGATTATTGACAGTACCTTTTTTGGAGAATGTCAATAAATTCCAAAATCCATTTCGTCGTCCAGTAGCCACAACAGTCTTTTTGATCGGTACCGCAGTAGCTCTTTGGTTAGGGATTGGAGCAACTTTACCTATTGAGAAATCCTTAACTTTAGGTCTTTTTAAAATTGATTAAACCGTTAAATACCACAATATAGATATCTAAGGAAGATCCAGAAGGGGATCTTCCTTAGATACATCAATCTTTTTATGATCTATTCTGCAAATATATGGACTATGTCGGAGATTCAAAACTTATTCTATTTTTTCTTTATAAAAAAGAAAAAATGAAAAGAATCCAATGGATTTAAAATTATAACTTTTTCTTAAGTAAATTTATTGCAAAATGCTTCTGTACAGTGCTCAATATCTGTTTTACATCTTCTGTGCAAAAATATTCCATTTTCATAAGATCTTCTTGACTGTGACTCAAAAGATCCAATAATGTATGTATATTGGATCTTTTGAGACAATTATAGGTCCTGGAAGACAATTCTGATTGGTCAATAAAAATACATGTCAATGGAATTCCTTTTTTGTTTTTCTTGAGATTAGTGAATTTGTCTTGAAAGGAAAAAAAGGGTAGATTCCATCTGTTTTCATTTTCATTGAAATTCATGTCCTCTTCCTCTGCATGTAGAAAAGGAATCAATAAATCAATCAAATTACGAGAAGCTTCATAAAGTGCTTCTTTAGGAGTTAAACTTCCATTCGTCCATATTTCTATAAAGAGTATCTCTTGTTTTTCATTCCCATTCCCATAAGAATGAATACTATGATTCGCATTTCGAACAGGCATAGATACAATATCTATAGGATAACTTCCATCGTGAGAGTCATTTGTGGATTTCATACGATACCCGCGATCTCTCTTGATTTGTAATTCAATACACAAATCAATTGGTTCTGTCAGGTTAGCTATATGCTGTGTCGTGTCAACTATTTCTACAGAAGGTGGTGAGATGATATCTTGAGCTGTTATGTATTTGGGACCCCTGACGCAAATGGATGCGTTCCTAACTCCATAAAGATTACTTCTCAATACAATCTCTTTCAAATTGAGTAAAATCTCATGTACTGATTCTTCAGTACCTGCTATCGTAGAATATTCATGCAGCACATTTTCAGATGTTGCACGTGTGATACATGTTCCTTCTATTTCTCCAAGTAAAGCCCTTCGCATGGCAATACCTATGGTATCGGCTTGACCTTTCATAAGCGGGGACAGAACGAAACGACCATAATAAAGACGCTTGCTGTCTACTCTTGATTCAACACATTTCCACTGTAGTGTTCGAGTGGATCCTACTACGTCTTCTCGAACCATACTATTATTTTTCTTTTATTTATAATTATTGGATCAGAATCATTGAATCATTTATTTCTCTTGGAATCTCTTGAATTTTTATTTCTACACACGTCTTTTTTTAGGGGGGCGACATCCATTATGTGGCATGGGTGTTACATCACGTACGAAACTTAATAGTATCCCATTTCTACGAATGGCTCGTAATGCCGCATCTCTTCCGAGACCTGGACCTTTTATCATAACTTCTGCTCGTTGCATACCCTGATCAACTAATGTACGAATAGCATTCAATGTTGTGGCTTGAGCAGCATAGGGTGTTCCTTTTCTTGTGCCTCTGAATCCAGAAGTACCTGCGGAAGCCCAAGAAACCACTCGACCTCGTACGTCTGTAATAGTTACAATAGTATTATTGAAACTCGCTTGAACATGAATAACTCCTTTTGGTATTCTACGTTCATTCTTATTTGAACCAATACGTGCATTCTTACGTAAACTAATTTTTGCTATAGGTTTTGTCATATTTTATTAGATTATATTTAGAAGAATAAAAGAAAAAAGAATCATAAATCTATATAAAAAGACGAGGATATCCATTTCAGATGAAAACGAATCCTTTCTTATTTCTTTTTACATGTACATGGATTTTCTTTTCAAAAGAAAAATGAAAAAGTTCTTTACCCCTGTCTCTGTTTATGTCTCGGATTGGAACAAATAACTATAATTCGCCCCCGCCTACGAATCAAGCGACATTTTTCACAAATTTTACGAACAGAAGCCCTTATCTTCATATTTATCATTCCTTACTTTCATTCTAAATCTCTTTTTTTTGAAAACAAAAATCAGTTTATTGCATTTTTGAACTTTGAATTATATCTCTACGAAAAGGATGTTTAAAAGAATGATCTAATCGTTCGAATCTTTTTTGCGAAGTCTATAAATTATACGTCCCCTGGTTGAATCATAACGACTCATTTCGATTTTGACTCTATCTCCGGGTAGTATACGTATAAAACTGCGCCGGATTCTCCCTGAAATATAACCTAGAATTAGATCTTCATTATCTAATCGAACTCGGAACATACCGTTGGGTAGTGATTCAGTAATTAAACCCTCATGAATCAATTTCTGTTCTTTCATTCCAGGGAACCCCCTTTAAGTATTAACTAATAGAGGAAGAGTTCTATAATTCACTTCTCCTCTCTATTTTAAAAAGAGTAAGTTCGAGAGAAATTTAGGGTATCCTAGGAGAATTACCATATATAACACAAAATTTCTCCTCCAATTTTTTCTAATCGAGCTTCTCGATCTGTTATTATACCTCGAGAAGTAGAAAGGATTACAATTCCCATTCCACCTAAAATCTTAGGAATTTGTTGATAGTTGGAATATATTCGTAGACCAGGTCGGCTGATACGCTTTAAATTTATTTTCTTACCTTTCCTAGTCTTTCTATGTCGTAAGGTTGAAACCAAGAAATTTTTTTGACTTTCTTGATGTTTTCGAACGTTTTCAATAAAACCTTCTCGTAAAAGTATTTTCACAATGTTTTTAGTGATATTAGTAGATACTATTTTAACTCTTCCCTTTTGATCTATGTCAGCATTTCTTATAGAAGTTATTATATCGGCAATAATGTCCCTACCCATGACGAACTATAGTTATTGGTGCCCCCTAATTTTGATATAGTCAACATGCTTATTTTTTGTTTTATTTTTTATTGAATTCTTTTTTTTTTTAATTATTATAGATTCTCAAAAATTCTTAGAAATTTCAAATATATACATGAGACACACACAATCTATTAATCGGATCTATTTCAGATATTCTAAGATTATATTCTATATATCTATATATCTATTTCTATTCTATATATCTATCTATACCTATCTATATATATCTCTATACCTATCTATATATATCTATATATAGTAGATATATATAGATAGAAAGATAGGATCTATCCTATTTTCATCTATAAGACTTCGGGTGCTAATGAAACGATTTTAGTAAAATTCAACTGTCGCAATTCTCGAGCAATTGCACCAAAAATTCGAGTTCCTTTTGGATTTCCTTCTTGATCAATGATAACCGCTGCATTGTCATCATATCGTATTATCATGCCGTTGTCACGTTTGAGTTCTTTACATGTGCGTACAATCACAGCTCTAATTATTTCTGATCTTTCTAAAGGCATATTGGGCACTGCTTCTTTGATTACAGCAACAATAACATCGCCAAGATGAGCATATCGGTGATTACCAGTTCCTATGATTCGAATACACATTAATTTTTTAGCTCCACTGTTATCCGCTACATTCAAAAGGGTCTGAGGTTGAATCATATCATTTTTATTTTAATCTCTTATTTCAAGATAATGGAAAAAAGAAATATTGTTTGTCCAGAGATAAAGAAATCCGTAGTTGTTTTTTTATTCTTAAAACTCCTTCTTCTTTTACTTTTGTTTACCTATCCTGAAATAACAAATTGAGTTCGTATAGGCATTTTGCATGCAGCTATTTCCATAGCAGCTTTGGCTACAGCTTCAGATACTCCACTCATTTCATAAATTATTCGGCCCGGTTTAACAACGGATACCCAATATTCAGGGGATCCTTTGCCCGAACCCATACGTGTTTCTGTAGGTCTTACAGTAACAGGTTTGTCGGGAAAGATACGTACCCATATCTTTCCACCACGACGCGCATATCGTGTCATTGCTCTTCGCCCTGCTTCTATTTGTCTAGCTGTGATCCAAGCAGGTTCAAGTGCCTGAAGAGCGTATCCGCCAAAACAAATATGATTGCCTCGGCAAGATATTCCCTTCATTCTACCTCTATGTTGTTTACGAAATCTGGTTCTTTTAGGGTTATAGTTGATGGTTGTTTCTGAATTCCATCTCTACTGCAGAGCTGGACATGAGAATTTCTTCTCATCCAGCTCCTCGCGAATGAAATAATTCAATAAAATACATATTACATAGAAATATGTATTTTATTCTATCAAAAGACAAAAGAAAGAATATACTAATTTTTTTATATTGTTTTTTTATATAATTATATAATTTTATATTATATAATAATTTTTTATATAGAATATATAGATAAAAAGAAAGATAAAAAGAATGCTTCTTTCTTTTAGCAAAATCTCTAAAGTCTTTTTCTTTACCTCTATTTAATCACGCCAATAGTCATCCAATAAATGAAATTCTTAAATAAAATAAAAATAAAGAAAGGTTTCGCGGGCGAATATTAACTCTTTTCTCCTTCATTTGTAGGGTTAATTCATGACCATTCAGAAGAAATCCATTTTTTCTTGGTTCATTCCGCCATCCTACCCAATGAATCCTTAGGATTGATTCGTTTTCAAGAAAATCCTATGTAATCACAGGTTCCATCGTTCCCATAACTTCTCTATTAATACTTAGGCCTGAACTCTGCAATGGAGCTCTCAACAGAATCTGTTATTTGTTTCCGAGTCAATCTCCTCAGTTTTTCTTAACTCGAAGCTCAATTAAAATTTTCTCTCTTTTCTATTATTTAGATTCTTTATTTTTCTATCTTAATTACATACTTACATATATAATAGACTATATTATCCATATTGATTAGATTCTTTATATTATTATTTTATTCTATTTTTATTGTATATTAATGTTGATGCTTTATAACACTGCCTTTTTTATGAGGTAATTTTTCATAAACCATACATATGGGAATCATATATCATTTAATATCATTTAGATCTTTATTCTTTCTTTCTATCACCCTTCCTTTTTCCACATCCCTTTTTTTTTTCACAATTCAGAATCAGATTTCTTTTTTATGAAAAGAATTTCAGTTGCTACAACTATATGATTGATTCAGTCATATAGTAACTGTTTCTTGGGATCTCGACAATACGAAGCAATAAGTTGGTTATGAGTTTTTAGTTTCTTTAGTTTTGATAGTTATTAAGTTTATAGTGTGGTCAACCTATTTTTCTTTTCAGTCTCAATTCTAAAGAAAAAACTAACGAGTCACACACTGAGCATAGCAATTATACTAATAATTTAAATTAAATTTAAATAAAGAATAAATCAAATTTTTATTCAACCTTATAGAATTCTAATTGTTCGTTTTTCTTTGATTAAGAAAAAAAATAAGAAAATATTTTCTAAATTTGCTCTATTGATGAGCATAATGGCGAGATAAAGAAAGTTCCATTATTTTTATTTTCTTATTCTTGGTTTACAAATATCCAAATTTTGATACCTAAGATTCCATAGATAGTTCTAACTGTATGGGAACAGTGATCAATTTTAGCGCGAATTGTTTGTAGGGGAACCCTGCCTTCTCTGATCCATTCGACACGTGCAATCTCTTTTCCGTCGATACGTCCTGCAATTTGCACTTGAATTCCTTTTGTACCGGTTTGTTCAGTTAATTCAATAGCTTTTTTCATTGCCTTTCGAAATGAGACTCTATTTTTTAATTGTAAAGCTATATATTCTGCGAGAATATTAGGTTGTCCGTAAGGTTTTTCAATTCTTGTGATAGCAATGTTGAGTCTCCGGTTTACAGAATGAAACTCTTTTTGTACATTCATCTGTAATTCTTCGACTCCCCGTGTTCGTCCTTCTATTAATAAATTGGGAAATCCAATATAGATTATGACCTGAATCAAATCTATTCTTTTTTGAATTACTATATAAGCAATTCCTTCGAAACCTGAGGATATTTTCTTATTTTTTTTTACATAGTCCTTAATACAATTCCGTATTCTTTCATCTTCTTGTAGACCCATGGAAAAATTTTTTGGTTTTGCGAACCAAAAAGAATGATGATTTTGAGTTGTTCCAAGTCTGAAACCAAGTGGATTTATTTTTTGTCCCATATTTTTCTATTATTTTTCCATACATTTTTTTCTAAATAGGAATCTAAATCTTATATTTTTCTTTTAAAAAAATCTTTATATGACAAGTGGTTTTTTTTATCAGATAACTACGTCCTCGAGCCCGGGGTTTTAACTTTTTCACAAGAGTACCTCTATTGACTTCAGCTTTACTAATAAATAAATCAACTTCATTCAAACCCATATTATGACTAGCATTTGCTGCTGCAGAATAAACTAAATTTAAGATTGGATAAGATGCCCTATAAGGCATTAGTTCTAGTATCATGAGTGCTTCCTCATAAGAACGTCCACGAATCTGATCAATTACTCTTCGTGCTTTGAAAACAGACATACATATATTTTGAGCTAAAACTTTTGCTTCTCTATTTTCGTTCTTTATCATAAAAGTTTTCCCCCGCCAATGAATGATAAGTGCCTAGGTGAAATGATAAGTGCCTAGGTGAAGTATAGTATAAGATAAGTCAGAAAAGTCTAAGTCTTATTAGTATACTCTAAAAAGAAAATCAATATACCTATACTCTTACTATAAGATAAAAGATAAAGACTCTTAAGTCTAAATACTATTAAGATAAGGCTTTTCTTTTCATATGAATACTGAGTAGAACGACTAACGACGAGATTTATTATCGTTTCTCGCGTGTCTCACGAAAGTTAGAGTAGGTGCGAATTCTCCCAATTTGTGACCGACCATACGATCTGTGATATAAATAGGTAAATGTTCCTTTCCATTATGAATAGCGATTGTATGGCCAATCATTGTGGGTATAATGGTAGATGCCCGAGACCAAGTCACTATGATTTCTTTCTCCTCCCTCCTGTTGAGTTTTTCAATTCTTCCCAATAAATGATTAGCTACAAAAGGATTTTTTTTTAGTGAACGTGTCACGGCTGATTACTCCTTTTTTTTACATTTTTGAAATTGGCATTCTATGTCCAATATCTCGATCTTAATCTGAAGTCTAATGATGAATGGAAAAAAGAGAAAATCCTTTAGCTAGATAAGGGAAGGGGCGGATGTAGCCAAGTGGATCAAGGCAGTGGATTGTGAATCCACCATGCGCGGGTTCAATTCCCGTCGTTCGCCCATCACATTATTTCCAATTCCAAAGATTCGATTTTAAATGTTCCTATTTACGGCGACGAAGAATAAAACTATCACTATATTTGTTCCTTTTCCTGCTTCTTCTTCCAAGCGCAGGATAACCCCAAGGGGTTGTGGGTTTTTTTCTACCAATTGGGGCTCTCCCTTCACCGCCCCCATGGGGATGGTCTACAGGGTTCATAACTACTCCTCTTACTACAGGACGCTTACCTAGCCAACACTTAGATCCGGCTCTACCCAAACTTTTTTGGTTCACCCCAACATTACCCACTTGTCCGACTGTTGCTAAGCAGTTTTTGGATATCAAACGGACCTCCCCAGATGGTAATCTTAATGTGGCCGATTTACCCTCTTTTGCAATCAGTTTCGCTACAGCGCCTGCTGCTCTAGCTAATTGTCCACCTTTTCCAAGTGTGATTTCTATGTTATGTATGGCCGTGCCTAAGGGCATATCGGTTGAAGTAGATTCTTCTTTTTTATCAATCAAAACCCCTTCCCAAACTGTACAAGCTTCTTCCAAAGCATACGGCTTTCTAGATGTATATGATGATATCTAGACAGATGGATCTTATATGAATCGTATGATGAAGTACCACGTGAGTGGATATATAGGAATCCAAATCTGCCGAATCACTCATGTTATGATCTTCTACATCCTAGGTCTCCCCGTTCCGTCATCTGGCTTATGTTCTTCATGTAGCATTCAGACCGGATGACTCTATGAAATTACGTCGATACTTCCACATATTACGGGTAACGTAGGAGACATCTCTATTTTTCCCCGGAGGGTCTTTCTAATTACCACTGCTTAACTTTCAATTCGCCTCTGACCATCAAATGAAATGTGAATAACCCGTCCTCCTCTCTTTGAAACAAGGGGCGCTTCCGGTTCTGTGCGCGCTTCAAACAATTTTGTCTTCTCCATATTACCATATCTCTAGAGTCAATAATTTTCTATGAGGAACTACTGAACTCAATCACTTGCTGCCGTTACTCAACAGTTTTCTGTTGAGGTCTATCCCGTAGAGGTACTCCAATTGGATCAGTGATCGATTTCTAGGTTTCGTCGTAAACCTAATTGGTTACTTCCAATTACGTAAATCAATAGTTCAAACCGCACTCAAAGGTAGGGCATTTCCCATTGATATAGGAACTTCTGTACCAGAAACAATGGTATCTCCAATTATAGCCCCTCTGGGATGTAAAATATATCTCTTCTCACCATCCCCATAGTGTATGAGACAAATGTATGCATTTCGATTAGGGTCATATTCTATGGTTACGATTCTACCAGATATCTCTTTTTCATTCCGTCGAAAGTCGATTTTACGGTATAGACGCTTATGACCTCCCCCTCTATGCCCTGCGGTAATGATCCCTCTGGCATTACGACCTTTACCACAACGATGCTGTCCATAGATCAAATTATTTCGTGGATTGGATTTCACTTGACTGTCTATGGCTCCATTGCGTGTGCTCGAGGTAGAAGTTTTGTATAAATGTATTGCCGTGTTATTAAGTCTTTTGCTTTAAGTTCTTTTCTCTATAAGAGGTGGAATAGAATAACCCGGTTGAAGCGTAATGATCATACGTCTGTAATGCATTGTATGTCCCATAATAGGTCCCATCCTTCTACCCTTTCCCGGGAGTCGATGACTATTCATAGCTATTACCTTGACACCAAAGAAGAGTTCGACCCAATGCTTTATTTCTGTCCTAGTTGATCCTGATTCGACATTAAAAGTATATTGATTGTTCCCCAATAACCGAATACTTTTTTCTGTAAATACTGCATATTTGATTCCATCCATAAATCCATTTTCTTCCCTATGAGTTCCAGTATCGATAAGAATTCTAGTTCTTACTGTTCATATGTTATGGTATGAATATACCATACCAATTCGCTATGTATGGATGATGAGATTCCATTGATACAGAGTCAATTCCAATAGACTTATTGAATGTTCCCATTGGCGTGCATCCAGCAGGAATTGAACCTACGAATTTGCCAATTATGAGTTGGGCGCTTTAACCATTCAGCCATGGATGCTTAACAGGGATCATCGTACATCGTGAATAACCAAATTCCAATTGAAATGAAATCTTTAGGAGGAATCAATGAAACGACATCAATTCAAATCCTGGATATTCGAATTGAGAGAGATATTGAGAGAGATCAAGAATTCTCACTATTTCTTAGATTCATGGATCAAATTTGATTCAGTGGGATCTTTCACTCACATTTTTTTTCACCAAGAACGTTTTATGAAACTCTTTGACCCCCGAATTTGGAGTATCCTACTTTCACGTGATTCACAGGGTGCAACAAGCAATCGATATTTCACGATCAAAGGTTTAGTACTGCTTGTAGTAGTGGTCCTTCTATCTCGTATTAACAATCGAAAGATGGTCGAAAGAAAAAATCTCTATTTGATGGGGCTTCTTCCTATACCTATGAATTCCATTGGACCCAGAAAGGAGACATTGGAAGAATCTTTTTGGTCTTCCAATAGAAATAGGTTGATTGTTTCGCTCCTGTATCTTCCAAAAGGGAAAAAGATTTCTGAGAGTTGTTTCATGGATCCGCAAGAGAGTACTTGGGTTATCCCAATAAAGAAAAAGCGTATCATGCCTGAATCTAACCGGGGTTCGCGGTGGTGGAGGAACCGGATCGGAAAAAAGAGGGATTCTAGTTGTCAGATATCTAATGAAACCGTAGCTGGAATTGAGATCTCATTCAAAGAGAAAGATAGCAAATATCTGGAGTTTCTTTTTTTATCCTATACGGATGATCCGATCCGCAAGGACCATGATTGGG